TAACCATTCAGCCATGGATGCTTAACAGGGCTCATCGTACATCGTGAATAACCAAATTCCAATTGAAATGAAATCTTTAGGAGGAATCAATGAAAATCTTTAGGAGGAATCAATGAAACGACATCAATTCAAATCCTGGATCTTCGAATTGAGAGAGATATTGAGAGAGATCAAAAATTCTCACTATTTCTTAGATTCATGGATCAAATTCGATTCAGTGGGATCTTTCACTCACATTTTTTTCCACCAAGAACGTTTTATGAAACTCTTTGACCCCCGAATTTTGAGTATCCTACTTTCACGTGATTCACAGGGTTCAACAAGCAATCGATATTTCATGATCAAAGGTGTAGTACTGCTTGTAGTAGCGGTCCTTATATCTCGTATTAACAATCAAAAGATGGTCGAAAGAAAAAATCTCTATTTGATGGGGCTTCTTCCTATACCTATGAATTCCATTGGACCCAGAAATGAGACATTGGAAGAATCTTTTTGGTCTTCCAATATCAATAGGTTGATTGTTTCGCTCCTGTATCTTCCAAAAGGGAAAAAGATTTCTGAGAGTTGTTTCATGGATCCGCAAGAGAGTACTTGGGTTCTCCCAATAAATAAAAAGTGTATCATGCCTGAATCGAACCGGGGTTCGCGGTGGTGGAGGAACCGGATCGGAAAAAAGAGGGATTCTAGTTGTAAGATAGCTAATGAAACCGTAGCTGGAATTGAGATCTCATTCAAAGAGAAAGATAGCAAATATCTGGGGTTTCTTTTTTTATCCTATACGGATGATCCGATCCGCAAGGACCATGATTGGGAATTGTTTGATCGTCTTTCTCCGAGGAAGAAGCGAAACATAATCAACTTGAATTCGGGACAGCTATTCGAAATCTTAGGGAAAGACTTGATTTGTTATCTCATGTCTGCTTTTCGTGAAAAACGACCAATTGAAGGGGAGGGTTTCTTCAAACAACAAGGAGCTGAGGCAACTATTCAATCAAATGATATTGAGCATGTTTCCCATCTCTTCTCGAGAAACAAGTGGGGTATTTCTTTGCAAAATTGTGCTCAATTTCATATGTGGCAATTCCGACAAGATCTCTTCGTTAGTTGGGGGAAGAATCAGCACGAATCGGATTTTTTGAGGAACGTATCGAGAGAGAATTGGATTTGGTTAGACAATGTGTGGTTGGTAAACAAGGATCGGTTTTTTAGCAGGGTACGGAATGTATTGTCAAATATTCAATATGATTCCACAAGATCTATTTTCGTTCAAGTAACGGATTCTAGCCAATCGAAAGGATCTTCTGATCAATTCAGAGATCTTTTCGATTCCATTAGAAATGAGGATTCAGAATATCACACATTGATCGATCAAACAGAGATTCAGCAACTAAAAGAAAGATCGATTCTTTGGGATCCTTCCTTTCTTCAAACGGAACGAACAGAGATAGAATCAGATCGATTCCCGAAATGCCTTTTTGGATCTTCCTCAATGTCCCGGCTATTCACGAAACGTGAGAAGCAGATGAATAATCATCTGCTTCCGAAAGAAATCGAAGAATTTCTTGGGAATCCTACAAGATCAATTCGTTCTTTTTTCTCTGACAGATGGTCAGAACTTCATCTGGGTTCGAATCCTACCGAGAGGTCCACTAGAGATCAGAAATTTTGGAAGAAAAAACAAGATGTTTCTTTTGTCCCTTTCAGGCGATCGGAAAATAAAGAAATGGTTGATATATTCAAGATAATTACGTATTTACAAAATACCGTCTCAATTCATCCTATTTCATCAGATCCGGGATGTGATATGGTTCCGAAGGATGAACCAGATATGGACAGTTCCAATAAGATTTCATTCTTGAACAAAAATCCATTTTTGGATTTCTTTCATCTATTCCATGACCGGAACAAAGGGGGATACACGTTACACCACGATTTTGAATCAGAAGAGAGATTTCCAGAAATGGCAGATCTATTCACTCTATCAATAACCGAGCCGGATCTGGTGTATCATAGGGGATTTGCTTTTTCTTCGGTCCGGATCCACTGCGGGAATGATTTGGAAGATCCAAAACGAAAAACAGCGGTATTTGCTAGCAACAACATCATGGAGGCAGTCAATCAATATAGATTGATCCGAAATCTGATTCAAATCCAATATAGCACCTATGGGTACATAAGAAATGTATCGAATCGATTCTTTTTAATGAATAGATCCGATCGCAACTTCGAATATGGAATTCAAAGGGATCAAATAGGAAATGATACTCTGAATCATATAACTATAATGAAAATGAAATATACGATCAACCAACATTTATCGAATTTGAAAAAGAGTCAGAAGAAATGGTTTGATCCTCTTATTTCTCGAACCGAGAGATCCATGAATCGGGATCCTGATGCATATAGATACAAATGGTCCAATGGGAGCAAGAATTTCCAGGAACATTTGGACCATTTCGTTTCTGAACAGAAGAGCCTTTTTCAAGTAGTGTTCGATCGA